AACAGCACCCACATTCAACCCTCCCTTTTTTCCATTAGCAAGAACTTGTTTCAATTGCATATCATAAGGAATTCGAAGAACTGCTTCAAATACAGTATCGGGAAGCACTGCTTGGGGAACTTCAATATCCACGGGCTTGCTAGCTAAATGGCAATTGGCACATACAATTCGTCCAGTTGCTTCTCGTGGGTTTTCATAACCCTGCTGCGCAAAAATGGGATATGCATTTGAAATGGATGTCTGAGTTATTACGTATATCATGATCGATACAGAAATCGATCGAGTCATCTGTTCCTTTACCCAAGAAAAAGTATTTCTATTTTCCATGTCCAATCGAGGATCCCTTAATTTCTACAATAAATTAGATAGGTAGCTAAGTTAATTTAGTTCCCTATACACGAGTCTGTTGTCATTCTACTGCAACAGTTGTACTGGAATGATGAATACCTTAAGCAGGTAGAAATAGAAATAATTTTGTTAAAATGGAAAAGGGCTTTCTTTAGAAAGAAAGATGCTAATTTTATTAATATCAGGAACAGGAAATTTAATGAATTTATGCTTCACTAATTGAATGATAAATGACTACAAGCGAAGGAGATAGACGGTTTAAACAAAAAAATACCCAAAATTTCAAACATGTATCTAGAATTACTGGAAAACTACAAACAAAAATAGTGAAAATTAGCTCATTAGGAGCCCATCCAAAATCGTTGTAGACCCAACGAATTACTAGTTCCCAACCGCGGGTGGAGTGAAATCCAACAAAAAAATCAGTAACTAAAAGAATAAAAAAAGCTTTTATTGAGTCATTCAAGTTATAGAAGAATTCCTGAACCCAAGAATTTAAAATGACAAGTTCCTCTTTACTCAGAAAAAAAGAACCACTTAGAATAGCCAAACATATTATATTTGTCGAGAAATGCAAAATGATATGGAGATGATCCTCATTATCCATTTTGACCAATTGTATTATTTCCTTGTGTATCCCTATAGGAGGTTTTTGTGCATGTGTCTTTAGTTTCTCTTTTATCATCTCGTCCAAGAGAGAAAGTTCTTCTAATTCTATGAATCTTTCTAGAATCCTTTTTTCTTGAATATCAGTTAAGAGAGTTTCGGATTGCTGGGTATTCCACCAATTCTTAATCCAAAGTTCCAGACATTTGTTAAATGAGAAAGAGACCCCCCAGGGCAAAAGTACGATAAATACAAGATATAGTAAAGAAGGCAATGCTTTCTTTTTTTTCATTTTGGATCTCTAAATTGAGTTGTTAATGAACCCGCTCCATTCGCTGACTCTATTTCATTCCCTGACTCCATATGATAATATGATATGTCTTTTTCTTTGAAGCAAAAACTCTATAGCAAGGTTTGATACCCTGTATCTATTCTTCTTTTTTGTATATTAGTGGAATTTCATTGCATTGGGTTCTTTCTTAGATCTAGATGGAGTGGAATAGTGAAATAAAAAAAAAAAAGACCTTTCGGATAAAAATGGAGGAATACTATGGGATATATCTCACTTGGACAAAATAAATTAAAAACAATTTTTTCTTATCCTCATTTGTTCCTTCCTTTAGATAAATACTCAAAAATACCCTTACAATAACAAATCAAATTTCGAGGGGACTTCCTCCCTGTGTTGAGAAAACTTTTCTTTTTCTTCTTCCAATTACTCTTCATTCAATTCAGTACAAAAAAAAAATGGGTACTCAAAATACTTCAATTGGTACGCGCAAGAAATAGGCCAATTCGGCAGCTTTTTGTTCCATTTCTCGTGGAGTAAAAAACTTCTCATCAGTACGAGTCAAGGGAATGACCCCCTGGCCCCGGATTTCCATATAAAGGATACGACGAGGAGAAAGACCCTCTTTAACCTGAATTCTAATTGATTGGATATCCCGCATAAGGAATTGAAGGAAGACGCGACGTTTTATTCCAGGGAATCCCCAACGAAAAATGCACACTATTCCCTCTTTTCTATCGAATCGATCATAACCACTACCTACATTCCACAAAATAGTACACCACAAGTAGGAGCTAATGAATAGGCCCGCGATTCCGTAGAAAGACATCACGACCCCCTGTGGAAAAAAAAGAATTTCTTGAGATGGAAGTATAGATATAATATTCTTACCAAGATAACTGGAAACCCCAACCGATAAGAATCCTAGTGAACCTAGAAAAAGAATACAGGCCCAGAAAAAATTACCCCTTTTTCGAGAACCTTTTAGAAGTTCTACCCATACGTGTTCTGATCGCCAATTCATATTAGATATACTAAATTCAGCAGTGGTCGATTGAAATTGAGAGAATAAGCTAAATAATTTTGACTTTATTTTTTTTTTTATTCTGAAATCGTCTTTAGCAACTAGTACTCCTGTGAAATAATAGGTTAGATACATTGACTTTCTATTCTAAAAATATTTGTTGATTCAATTAAAAGAAAACTCGCTATACCCGGCTCCGCATATTAATGCATTTATGCTCGTAGCCTATATCTGCATCCATTCCATAGCGGTTTTTCATTTGTGTGTAGAAAGAGCCACATACCCTACCATATGATATTACTTACACTAAAAATACTAGACAATCTTATTTTTTTGCACATAAAGAAATAAAGAAGCCATTGCAATTGCCGGAAATACTAAGCCTACTAAAGGCACGAAAATAGAAGGTAAGTTTAAATCCGTCATAGAATAGGTGTCTCAATTCAAATTTACTATTTCTATCTATTCAAAAATATCTGAAGATTCTTATGATATAATTAAGTATATCTATTATAAGGAATATTGACTATTGTATTTTTTAGTTTGCAAAATAAATATTTTTTATAGAATACTAAAGTATTCTATAAAAAATATTTTGTAAAAAAATGAAAGGAATAGATTTTAAAATAATAAAATTGTAAAAAAGGAGAACTAATTAAAAAGATTTGATTTTGCTTTTCCCACCCTCATGGCCTTTCTATCCTTCTAATTGAATTTTTGGATTCAAAAGAAAGAGGCTAGAATTTACTTCTAGGATACATACTCCTCTAGAAGCGCATACAATAATGCGTGGTAAAGGGGGAAAATAGTATATTCAATCAAAATTAAAGGGCAAATTATCTTACTTAATACAGATCCCATACTACCTATCCTCTTATACTTTTTAAGTCGATATACCACCCAAAAAGGGTATAAAAATGCCGGGTGGAGTTAGTTTTTCGACGAAGACCCCTCCCCTGCAGCGAAGTCCTGTTAGTAAGACCCCGTGCAAGAATGGGTTATAAAAGAATAGTATTCCGAATACTCCTCTGGACACATATAGTAAGTAGCATTGGGATTCCGCATCTTTTTTTTTTTTTTAGGATTTTATGAATAGAAAAAATTCAGTGTATCGTTAGGTTGGAGGTTTGGTCCGGAAAAATTAGAAACAAAACGTCTACCGAATTGAAGTTTATAGCACTGGATTTCCACGAAAGTATAATTCTTTCCATCAGGATAGGATCCTTTTGAACGTCTCTACGATGAGTCCAGGTTCTATGTCCAAACTATGTCTTTTTTCATTCATTCTCCTTTAGTTTTTTTCTCTATCTAGAAGTGGAATAGAATAACCCGGTTGAAGGGTAATGATCATGCGTCTGTAATGCATTGTATGTCTCAGAATAGGTCCTATTCTTCTACCCTTTCCGGGTAGCCGATGGCTATTCACAGCTACTACCTTAACACCAAAGAAGAGTTCGACCCAATGCTTTATTTCTGTCTTAGTGAATCCCGATTCGACATTAAAAGTATATTGATTCTTTCCCAATAAACGAAGACTTTTTTCTGTAAATACTGCGTATTTGATTCCATTATCATATGATAATAATACTATGATTTTTTTGTATTTCTTTATTGTATTATACCTTTATATATTCTAGATATATAGAATAGACTAATCTCAATTTGTCAAGTCTCATGATCGTATCATGATCTATTTTTATTCGGCTCAATCTTTTTTTTTTAGAAAAAAAAAAGATTGAGCCGAGTTTAATTGCAATCAATTAGAAGAATAAAGAAGAATTACTGCATTTCGTAACTTATTTTTTCTCTTTTTATTTCGTTTATTTTTTATTTAGACCTTCTTTCTTTATATTTAGTTTTATCTAGTTATCAATAGTATCTACCGGCTCGAACTCGAATTTGATCGCCTTCCATACTTCACAAGCTGCGGCTAGTTCAGGACTCCATTTGCAAGCTGCTCGGATAATTTCATTACCTTCACGAGCAAGATCGCGCCCTTCGTTACGAGCTTGTACACAAGCTTCTAAAGCCACTCGATTAGCTGCTGCACCAGGTGCATTTCCCCAAGGATGTCCTAAAGTTCCTCCACCAAATTGTAATACGGAATCATCCCCAAAGATTTCGGTCAAAGCTGGCATATGCCAAACATGAATACCACCTGAAGCTACCGGTATAACACCTGGCATGGATACCCAGTCCTGAGTGAAAAAGATACCGCGAGCACGATCTTTTTCAATAAAATCATCGCGCAATAAATCAACAAAACCTAAAGTCATTTCGCGTTCCCCTTCTAACTTACCTACTACTGTACCGGAGTGGATATGATCTCCCCCAGACATACGCAATGCTTTAGCTAATACACGGAAATGCATACCATGATTTTTCTGTCTATCAATAACTGCATGCATTGCACGGTGAATGTGAAGAAGTAGGCCATTATCGCGGCAATAATGAGCCAAACTAGTATTTGCGGTGAATCCCCCAGTTATGTAGTCATGCATTACAATAGGAACCCCTAATTCTCTCGCAAATACAGCTCTCTTAATCATTTCTTCACATGTACCTGCAGTCGCATTCAAGTAATGCCCCTTAATTTCACCGGTTTCGGCCTGTGCTTTATAAATAGCTTCGGCACAAAAGACAAAACGGTCTCTCCAGCGCATAAATGGTTGTGAGTTTACGTTTTCATCATCTTTGGTAAAATCAAGTCCACCACGTAGACACTCATAACACGCTCTACCATAATTTTTTGCAGATAATCCCAATTTTGGTTTAATAGTACATCCCAATAAAGGACGACCATACTTGTTCAACTTATCTCTTTCAACTTGGATACCATGAGGCGGGCCTTGGAAAGTTTTTGCATAAGCAGGGGGAATACGTAGATCCTCCAGACGTAGAGCACGTAGGGCTTTGAAACCAAATACGTTACCGACAATGGAAGTAAACATGTTAGTAACGGAACCCTCTTCAAATAGATCTAATGGATAAGCTACATAACAGATCCATTGGTTGTCTTCCCCAGCAACAGGCTCAATGTGATAGCATCGTCCTTTGTAACGATCAAGACTGGTAAGTCCATCAGTCCAAACAGTTGTCCATGTACCAGTAGAAGATTCGGCAGCTACTGCAGCCCCTGCTTCTTCCGGCGGAACCCCAGGCTGAGGGGTTACTCGGAATGCTGCCAAGATATCAGTATCCTTGGTTTCATACTCCGGGGTGTAGTAAGTCAATTTATAATCTTTAACACCAGCTTGAAATCCAACACTTGCTTTAGTTTCTGTTTGTGGTGACATAAGTCCCTCCCTACAACTCTTGAATTAAGAATTCTCACAATAACAGGGTCTACTCGATGTGAATTAGGTGTAAATCCAACTTTAGCAAAAATATCGTAAAACAAACAAGTATATTCCATTAATATAATAAAAACTCATTAAAGAAAATTGAGGGCATACTTAAGTTAATTAATATGTTTTATTCATATATACTGTGTACACCCTGTGCATGTTCTATTCTATAGAAATTCCACTATAGGAATTCGATAGGAATTGAGTTGTTGTTATGGTAAGTTAACACGGTTCATTATTAAACCATGGATTTGATTTACCAAATCCTTCATTATTGTATACTCTTTGATAGATATAGCGCAACCCAAATCAATCCCTAATTCTTATTTTACAAATTATTAATAGGCCCCTTTCTTATTTTGAATGCAAATACCTAACTAAATACTAAGAAAATTCTCTGTTGACAGCAATCTATGCTTCACAGTAGTATATATTTTGTATATCGAAGTCCTAGATAGGAAAGTAGAGTAGGCACAGATCCTCCACAAAAGGAAAAATTTATATGAAAAAAAGATTGATTGAATTTTTTTTTCCAACGGACTCATTCCATGAGTAAACGATTGAATGAGATTCGCTTGGGCAACGAAACAAAGTCCTGGTCCCCTTTTCTCTCTTATTGAATTAACTAATTCATTTTCTCTTTACTTTTGGATTTTTGGATATTTTTTTGTATTTGATTTGGCATTATTCAACAAGAAAAAAAGAAAAATTTCGACAAATTCTTTTTTTTTATTATGTGATAATTATGAGAACCAATCCTACTACTTCTCGTCCCGGGGTTTCCACAATTGAAGAAAAAAGTACAGGTCGTATCGATCAAATTATTGGACCCGTGCTAGATGTGACTTTTCCCCCGGGCAAGTTACCTTATATTTATAACGCTTTGGTAGTCCAGAGTAGAGACACTGCCGATAAGCAAATTAATGTGACTTGTGAGGTACAACAATTATTAGGAAATAATCGAGTTAGAGCTGTAGCTATGAGTGCTACAGACGGGTTGATGAGAGGAATGGAAGTGATTGACACGGGAGCTCCTCTCAGTGTTCCAGTCGGTGGAGCTACTCTCGGACGAATTTTCAACGTTCTTGGGGAGCCTGTTGACAATTTGGGTCCTGTAGATAGTAGTGCGACGTTCCCTATTCATAGATCTGCACCTGCCTTTATCGAGTTAGATACGAAATTATCCATCTTTGAAACAGGTATTAAGGTTGTCGATCTTTTAGCTCCTTATCGACGTGGAGGAAAAATAGGACTATTCGGAGGGGCTGGAGTAGGTAAAACAGTACTCATCATGGAATTAATAAATAACATTGCTAAAGCTCATGGGGGTGTATCTGTATTTGGTGGAGTAGGGGAACGGACTCGTGAAGGAAATGATCTTTATATGGAAATGAAGGAATCCGGAGTAATTAATGAAAAAAATATTGAGGAATCAAAGGTAGCTCTAGTCTATGGCCAAATGAATGAACCACCGGGAGCTCGTATGAGAGTTGGTTTAACTGCCCTAACTATGGCAGAATATTTCCGAGATGTTAATAAGCAAGACGTGCTTTTATTCATCGATAATATCTTTCGTTTTGTTCAAGCAGGATCGGAGGTATCCGCTTTATTAGGGAGAATGCCCTCCGCAGTGGGTTATCAACCTACTCTTAGTACAGAAATGGGTTCTTTGCAAGAAAGAATTGCTTCTACTAAAAAGGGATCCATAACTTCGATTCAAGCAGTTTATGTACCCGCGGACGATTTGACCGACCCTGCTCCTGCCACAACATTTGCACATTTGGATGCTACTACTGTACTTTCCAGAGGATTAGCTTCCAAGGGTATTTATCCAGCAGTAGATCCTTTAGATTCAACCTCGACTATGTTACAGCCTCGGATCGTTGGCAACGAACATTATGAAACTGCGCAAAGAGTTAAGGAAACTTTACAACGTTACAAAGAACTTCAGGACATTATCGCTATTCTTGGGTTGGATGAATTATCGGAGGAGGATCGTTTAACTGTAGCAAGAGCAAGAAAAATTGAGCGTTTCTTATCACAACCGTTCTTTGTGGCAGAAGTTTTTACTGGTTCCGCAGGAAAGTATGTTGGTCTTGCAGAAACTATTAGGGGATTTCAACTAATCCTTTCCGGAGAATTAGATGGCCTACCCGAACAGGCTTTTTATTTGGTAGGTAACATCGATGAAGCTAGCACGAAAGCTATAACCTTAGAAGAGGAGAACAAATCGAAGAAATGAAATTAAATCTTTATGTACTGACTCCTAAGCGAATTATTTGGGATTGTGAAGTGAAAGAAATCATTTTATCCACTAATAGTGGCCAAATTGGCGTATTACCAAACCACGCCCCCATTAACACAGCAGTAGATATGGGTCCTTTGAGAATACGCCTCCTCAACGACCAATGGTTAACGGCAGTTCTGTGGAGCGGTTTTGCGAGAATAGTTAATAATGAGATCATCATTTTAGGAAATGATGCGGAACTGGGTAGTGATATTGATCCGGAAGAAGCTCAACAGACACTTAAAATAGCCGAAGCTAACTTGAGTAAAGCTGAGGGTACGAAAGAATTGGTTGAAGCGAAGCTAGCTCTCAGACGAGCTAGGATACGAATCGAGGCTGTCAATTGGATTCCCCCATCCAATTGAAGACAATCCAATGGTTTATAGTTGATAGAAAGAAAAAGGGAATAGGGGTAGAAAAAGTTATTAGATAGCGAAGCGAAGTAAGTCCAATGCTATCTAATAACTTTTTCTACCTACTTACCTACTATTGGATTTGAACCAATGACTCCCGCCGTATGAAAGCAATACTCTAACCACTGAGTTAAGTAGGCAATTTATCACCACAAAGGAAGACTCATTACTTCGATCGATTATATATCGAATCACTTTTCTAAGCAATACCACTTCGTTATTGGTCTGTTATATACTAAACAGATACAGATCAAAGGGATATCCTCTGGCATTAGACAGTATTCATCTTGACAAGAAATTATCTATATGTTAAGATATCTCTAATAAGGGCTATAGCTCAGTTCGGTAGAGCAACTCGTTTACACGTGCGCCAATGCTTTTCAAAGGAGCTTATTATGCAATGAACATAATGGATCTTATTGCAAAATCAATGTCTTACTTCATAGATTCGAGAGAATAGGAGAACAGTAGCCTGACAAATAGTAGGTTCAGTCCGATTCAGGTGCCAATTCAGGTGCCTAATCAAATAGAACCCCTATGGATTTGCTGGTTGATAAGGTAAATATCCAACCCACTAAATGCTAGGCGTAATGAGGATAAGGGCCTCCAAAAGATTTCTTTTCGTTCTATGAACTTTAAGGTGTATGAAGTCTCATAGTTAACTCTTGCAGTGGAACGATAGAGACTCCATTTCACTTAGGTTGATTTAATTTAGGCCAGAGGCAGACCTAAGTCAAGGTAATCCAATCCTCCTTTGAAACACTTTGGTATTGCTCCTAGATAGATCATAATACAAATAATCAATCAGAGCACAGGGAGCCATCTCATTATCTTTATGTTTCCGTAAAGAAAAACTATGGTGGACTAACTTATTTTAAAATCAGTTTATGAAAGAGCCCAATGCAAAAAAATGCATGTTGGGTCTTTGAAACAGTTCGAATCATTTCGATAATAATCCGTTTGATCTGTTTTACCGAGAAGGTCTACGGTTCGAATCCGTATAGCCCTAATATGTCTTTTTTTTTTTTTAGAATAGAGGTAAAAGCATTACCACAGGCTCATTCATCGAAAATCATAGAGACAAAAAAAGAAAAACGAATTATTATCAAATTAATAGAAAGAAGGATCCCCTCCTTGATTTGAATCCCCTCCTCCTTCAAATAGGATATCTCTATACTTCCCTATAATAACTGCAATTATTTTCTCCATCTTGCGAATTACTACCTTGTTTTAAGTATATTTAGTACTTTGCTTATATTTACATTATCTAAATTACATTATCTAAATTGATCCACTTAAAATAGAAAAAATAAAGTAAAGATTAAATAAGAAAACAGAATATCCTGTCTCATAGTTCTGAAATAGAGTTTTTTTTTATAGTATTACTTCTCATTATACTGCATAGATTAGTCCTTCTATTTCTATCTTAATTAGGTTCTAATTAGTAGTATTCTCATTTTTATTTAATAGTCTCTTATTATAATATTTTAAAATACAAGGATAGAGCAATTCCTTTTTTCTAGAGATTCCAGAGAAAGCGAGACAAAGTGAAGCGATAGAGTTTTCTTTATATAAGAATTAGATCTACACCATATCTAAATAGAATGGAAATCAAAAAGAAAGGGAGTCGGGATTCCATTGGATGCAATGCATCTTTAAAGAAGATGCAGCACAGAGGAAACAAAG